ATTTCGCTTTTGCCAATGATCGAATCAAAGAAATAAGTGGAACTCTAGTATCCAATTTCTTCATAGCATTATCTATTAAAAAAGCGTTGTCCAACATTTGACTCCGTACCAGGAAAGAATTTAGTCGGACACTTGAAAAATAGGCCAAAAAGTCGATAGAATTCTTGGATAATGGGTTTAAATAGATCCTTTCCGGTTGAGACCACGCATAAAAGTTAGATTGACATAAATTTACAAGGTAAAATTTCAATTTATTCATCAAAAAAGGCGTATCCTTTGAAGCCAAAATGGCTTTTCCTTGGTATCTAACATAATGAGTGCAAGGATCCTTCAAAAACCACAGGATAACCTTCAAATGATTAGGAAAGACTTTTGCAAGATGTTCTATTTTTCCGTAGAAATGGATTCGCTCAAGAAGGACCTGAGAGGATTTTGACCGTAAATGAGAATCTCGGTTACGTAGAAAAAGGAAGATAGATTCGTATTCATATACATAAGAATTATATAGGAACCAGAAAAATTTTGGATTACTTTGTGAAAGTGAAAAGATATAAATGGATTTCTGTGAAGTAAGAAGACTATTCCACTTCCAACACTCATGAAGAATAAATCGACATAAATGCAAAGAAGAAACATCTTTCACCCAACAACGAAGGAGTTGAACCACGATTTCGAGATGGATCGGATAGGGTATTAGTACATGTAACACATAATTTAAATGTGAAAATTTGTCCTCTAAAAAGGGAAATATGGAATGAATTGATCGTAAATTATGAGATTTGACCTTTTCTGACCTTTCTAAACAAGATGTGAATCGTGTGGAAAATGGAATTTCCATTATAAGGGAGAACCCCTCCGATATCATTTGATAATATAAATGATTGTTGTATCGAAAAAACAAATTTTGATTCGAATATTTAGTGGAAATAATCAAAAAATTTTGTTGATACATTCGAGTAATTAAACGTTTTACAATTCGTAAACTCAATTTATGGTCATACCTGACATTTTGTGACAACAGGGACTTATTTAAACCAGGATTATGAGCAAATACATAAATATACTCCCGAAAAATAAGTGGATATAGGAAGTCATGCTGCTGCGATGGATCTAATTCTAAATATCCTTGAAACTCTTCCATTTGAAATTTCATAAAAAAGCAAGGTTTTTGGGATTCTCAAGTGATACATAGTGCGATACAGTCAAAACAAGAGTATTTATAGTTAAGAAAAAAAGAAATAATAAATAGAGTAAAATAGAGTAAGATAACGAAAAAATACCTCGGCAAAAGAGAAAGTCATCAACGGATTCTCTATCCTCTCCTTTATCCATCTAATTGTTTTATGTTCATTAAAGGATAAAAAGATGCCTAGAAGTTTTTTATTTTTGCAAGCCAATCGCTCTTTTGATTTGGGAAACAATCTCTTTATCAATATACTGCTTCTTATACACCTTCGGCTCCACCCCAAAATTATAATGGTGAATAGCTAATAGTTAGGACTCATAAAAAAAGGAGAATCCACTCATGGAAAAACCCTTTCCCGCATTAGGCACTAATATTATTTTTAACATATAATTAGATCGGAAAATTCTTCAAATTAAGAAAAGAAGCTCGTTGCTTTTTTCATCTCCCTAGAATTTGAGCTATGGGGCTCTATCCATTTATTCACTTAACCCGACTTTGAGTTTTTTTGGTTTTGCGCCAAGAATTCAAACAAAGTTTTGGATCACTTTGGTAATAAAAAAATTCCTGGAATTCTCCATTGAAACGACATGCTGTTTTTTCCATTCATTCCTTATTATTTTGGATCAGTCGCGGTCTTCCCAACTCTACCGATAGTATGGACGAATTGATTTCTTCATAGAAATGTGTAAAAGATGCTAGCCGCACTTAAAAGCCGAGTACTCTACCGTTGAGTTAGCAACCCTCCAAAAAACCTATTATTAAATATTAAATTAATAAATCAAAATTAAGATGGATAGATACAATCGAAATCCCAATAAAAAGAAAAGAAATTGAATTCCCCGGCGCATGAAACTGAAAGATAAAAAGGAGAATTGATTCGAAACATAAAAACGAACGGATCAGATAAAACTACAAGAAATTATCAATAAAAAAATCTACAAGAAATTATCAACTAAAAAGGATATAATCCAAATTCAGAAATCCTTTCTTGGTGTCGCTTATCTTATCCCCTGCTATGTAATGAAGTAAAAAAAAAGGTATAACAATAGATGCAGTTATCCACAACGAATTATATTTGGTTGAGAGGCTACTGTCAATATGAGTGTGAATGTTGAGAAAAAAAATACACTTGATAACGAATACAATAAAGAAAGCAAAAAATTCTATAAAATTCCATATTCTTCTATATCTTCTATATATATATATCATAGAATATTATAGAAGAATAAGTTGTTTTTTTCTAAAATAAAATGAAAATATAGAAATACCTAAGTATTTTATTTTATATATTCTAAAAATTAAAATAAATAGAAATAAAATTAAACTAAAACTAATAAGAAAAAAAAAAACATACAAATAAAATAAAGAAATAAACACAAGCTTTATGCTTGTGTTTATTTGAATGGTGTTTCCGTAATAGATAGGGATAGAAAAAAGTTTAGGCGTAAAGAATTCATTGTTAATTGAATTCCAACCAAGAATACTCCACGAAAAAGGCAAGGCTATGACGAAATTTTCATTATAAAACCCTTTTTTTCATTTATTCACTTGTATTTGATCTTTTTTCTCTCCATCTTCTATCAATTAGAAATTTCTCTCAAAAACATTGTCAATTACAACATATGATATTACTAATACCTAGCACTCGTAATACCTAAAAATATTCCATAAAATAAAGAAATTGATAGGTAAGAATCAAACAGAAAGAAGCGGAGTAGAAAATAAGGGTTGACCAAGTTATATAGTTATATATAAATCATATAACCCCCCGTTTTTTTATTTCATTGATTGAATTCTCTTTGATTAAGGCGGAGTTACATAAAAAAACCGATTTCTTTGAAATATCTTGAACAGTTTCTGTAGGTTGAGCACCCCTTTCAAGGAAATAGAGAATATCAGGAAAATTTAAATAAGTCTGATTTTTTATTGGATCATAAAAACCAACCTTTCGAAGTGGTTTGCCATCTCTTCGGGATCGAACATCCATTGCAACGATTCGATAAATAGTTCGTTGTTTTCTACCACAGCGTCTCAAACGAAGTTTGAGCATATGCCTCCTTTAGCTAAAGCATGTAATTCCATTAAGGAATCATAAATAAGTAATTGTAATTGGTTGAGGGGTACTATCGATATCTATATTTTATCCATATTTTTGAGTAATCCAAAATTTTCACTTAGATATCTAGCTAATCTATAAGATCTATTTGAATTCTTTATTTTTTTTTTTTTATGTTTCTATATGAATATGTAATGTAATTTCTTTTTTGTTTACATATTTTACATCCGTAAATAGATTAGATTAATAGACCTCGCTTAATTCACTTAATTCAATCAATAGAATTAAGTGGGGTCTATTTCGAACTTAGAACTAATTAGAATTACAGAAAGGTGCTCAAAAAGACAAGCTTTTTTGATTCTAAAAAGATTTATTTTGATATAGTTAAACTATGAATAATTATTCTGATATACTGAGAATAGATACTCTTATATTTATATATTTATATAAAGAATATAAATATTTGGAATAGTAATAAAAATCAAATTTGATTTTATATTCTATATGGGTATGCTCTGGGACGGAAGGATTCGAACCTCCGAATGGCGGGACCAAAACCCGTTGCCTTACCACTTGGCCACGCCCCATTTCTATTCGTTACTACTAAACACTAATAGTGTTGTTGGTTGTTCGTCAATTCCAGTCAAAAATTTCTATGAACTAGATAGCTCATAGGATTTTGATACATGTAGATATAAAATGAAACTTCATTTATTGATCATAATATATAATTCAATTAAGATATTGGATGAAAGTACGATTTCTTCTATTCGTTTTTTTTCAGAATTGAATGAAGAATTTTTGCTTGGTATACTCCAGCTTTTTACATTACTTTAGTCCTTTTTAGATTAAAAATTTAAAAATCTATTAATAACTCAAAAAAATTATCTTTCTATGTTTAAGAATAAAAATTATGTTATGCTTAATATCTTTAGTTTGATCTGGATCTGTTTTAATTATGCCCTTTATTCAAGCAGTTTTGTCTTGGCCAAATTGCCAGAGGCCTACGCTTTTTTGAAACCGATCGTAGATATTATGCCTGTAATCCCTCTTTTCTTTTTTCTTTTAGCCTTTGTTTGGCAAGCTGCTGTAAGTTTTCGATAAGATCTTAAATACCGTGCTACAAAATTTATAATTTAGTCCCGAAAAAAATAAAACAATTGATAAGATCAGATGAGTCTTACAGTATGAACCCTGAAATAAACGATTGAAATTCATATATAACCGCGAAAAAGCTAGATCAACTCATTTATAGAATATAGATAAGTATAAATAAATATTCTAATTAGAGTCCTCCGCAATATCTGAAAAAAAAATGAAAAATTAGAATAAAAGACTCAACCCAACTTTAGATTTAGAAACAGATTTCTGAAACCAACTTTAGATTTAGAAACATATTTCTGAAAAATTTGATCTTTTTTCTATGTTCTAAAAATTGAAAATCTATTCTCTTTTTCCCAAACAAATAAAGAAGATCTTGGAGATTATGTAATGCTTACTCTCAAACTTTTTGTTTATACGGTAGTGATATTCTTTGTTTCTCTATTCATCTTCGGATTCCTATCTAATGATCCAGGACGAAATCCCGGACGTGAAGAATAAAAAAAAAATTGTTTTCTTTTCTTCATTTTTAACTGTTTTTAGGATTTTATCTCTTTCACATCCTTAACCATAAAAATGAAAAGAAAAATGATTAAAAGAACGTTAGGGGATTAATTCGAAAGAAAATGAAAATACCAAGAGTTACCAACGTAACAGAAAGGGAAAGAGAGGGATTCGAACCCTCGGTACAAAAGATTCGTACAACGGATTAGCAATCCGACGCTTTAGTCCACTCAGCCATCTCTCCCAATTAATTTAATTGAATTTAATTGGTAAAATTTCAAAAGTTCCATATATCAAAAAAGTATGTAATGCTTGCCAAATGAAAAAAAAAGCGCTTTTTAGTCTCACTACTTTTTCACTATTACTATCACATTTTTCACTATTACTATCACACTTTTACTATATTTACTATAATAGATAGTGTAAAATTTTGTTTTTTAATTATTCATTAATAATTAATATAAGGGTTTTAGATCCTTATATACAAAGCTTTAATTTATTTTCTATTTCTTATTTTTTTTTGATTCAATCTTCAAATTTTTCTAAATTAAAGCTTTTATTTTATATAGAAGAATAAATAACTAATAAATCTATTTTAAATAGAAATTCTAGTGAAATATTCTATTTTTAAGTTTTAAGTCAAATATAAAAATTATACACATTAATAAAAAAAATTTAGAAATTACAGAAGAATACTATATATGTAAATAGCTTCTCATATCAATTTCATATGAAAAGGTCATATGAAATAGCTCTCCTTTTTCTTGTTGATTTCCACGGCCTGGCCCCGGTCGGTACCTAGCCGGGCCCCTTTTTTGTTATTCAAACAAGAAGGAAAAATAAGAATAATAAAAATAAATAAGAATAGGGGAGTATTTCCATTTCTGTTTTCTATAATTAAAGAATCATAGTCTCATTTCTGATTTTATTGTTTTTTTTACTGGATAAAAAAATAAGGACCCTGCTTTCTTGAAGAATACCTTTATTTTGTTTCTGAATTAATGAGCTTTGGCCGGCAGTCACCAAAACCCCTTTCGAAAAAGAAAGAGCTTTTTTAGTTATTTAAATAGTTAGTTAAACAGGAAGGAGTTTTCCTTTCCTAAAGTGTACTGACAAAAAAACTAAGTCAATGCTCCCCTTTTCGTTTTGATGATTCTTCTTTGATCATATATTAATTACGACTAATTACTTTACTCGACAAAAAATCCTTTCTATATAATAATGGGATTATAGCGGGTATAGTTTAGTGGTAAAAGTGTGATTCGTTCTAATAGCCCCTTAATGGTTAAGGGGTCCTTCGATTGGATTCATAGTCCGATCAAAAAAAAACTTTATTTCTTTAAAGGATTCAATCCTTTACCTTTCAATAAAAGATTCGAAGAAGAATATACATTCTCGTAATTTGTATCCAAGAGTCAACTATAACTTCATAAACAGAAATTGGATTTTGAAATTACGAAACAAAATGTTCTCAATTGAATGAATACATTCAATTGAATGAGTATGAGTAAAGGGTCCATGGATAAATATAGAAAAGTTTATTTATAATCGTAACTAAATCTTTGATTTTTTTTTAGAAAAGATTAAAGCGAAATAGCTATTAAAAGGTGACTTTGGTTTACTAGAGACATTGAGTTTTGTTTGATTTTATTAGCCCGGCGTAAACAAAAAACTTTTCCTAAGGATTCTTTCAATTCAAATAGAAATAGATAACGAAGTAACTAGAAAAATTGTTCCAATTTCTCTCCCCCATTCTTCTATAGGGATCATCTAGAAAGCGCCTTCTTTTGACCGCAGTAAGAGAGAAAGCCGACATAGATGTTATGGGTCCAAGTTCAAAAAAAGAATCAAAGTTTTAGCTGTTATTAATAACAATTCAATATAAAAATCTAAAAATACTAAATCAATTTGATTCTTTTTTTTTTTATTATTAAGATTAAGAAATTAATATTAAATGAATTTTTTGGGTTCACATTTTTTATACGATGATATGGGAATTTCTCAATATTCCATAAAGGAGCCGAATGAAACCAAAGTTTCATGTTCGGTTTTGAATTAGAGACGTTAAGATAAATCAACGTCGACTATAACCCTCAGCCTTCCAAGCTAACGATGCGGGTTCGATTCCCGCTACCCGCTTTATCTATTATTCTAGGCAAGTAAAGTCTAGAATAATAATATAGGATGCATTAGAATCTAAATTCTAATCTAATATAATACCAAGGACCAAGGAATAATTCTACGAAAAACTGTCTTTTTTTGCATAAAAGTCCGAATATTTTATTCAAATCTAAAATATTCAAATTATTAATAATCTTAATTAATTAAGATACTATGATATATGATTGGATATAATATCAAATTTGACAAATTTTGAGTATTTATTATACATACCTTTTTTTTACTCAAAATAAATTACATTTTGAATTTTTTATTTATATTAATTTTCTATATTAATAATTAATAGGGAATTCTAAAAATCTAATAATTATTAATTATCTCGCATTCTTTCTTTTTCTTTAATTCTTTAAAGTAAAAAAAAACAAATTGGAATGAAAAGCGTCCATTGTCTAATGGATAGGACAGAGGTCTTCTAAACCTTTAGTATAGGTTCAAATCCTATTGGACGCATGGACGCAATTGATTTCCATAT